GACAGGCTAGGTACGCCGCTCACCTGTATCAGTTATGGGGGTAGAAACTGATCGATTAGAAAAGGGAGCAGAAGCAGAATCTTATGCTGGGCACGGTCCTATTGATGTTGATTCAATTGAAAAGCGGGCTACCCAATATAGTTATAAAACAAACTCCTCTCCAGGAAGACGAAGGTGGGTTCAGGAGTGAAAGGTAAGCGAAGCGTACATGAAATATCGTCAAAATGGCATAACTATCTCTTTCTCTTTACTAGGAGCTGCTTGCCCAGTCAGAAAGCTAGGATCACAGTCTCTGTCCACTCTAAGGAAGCCCCGTCTCAGGCGAAGGTTGCTCCGTATTCTCTTCTTTCATAGAGCCTCTCTCCGTGGAGGAATGAATGAAGGTAACTAAGCGCAAGGAATGAATGAGCTCATCTCGTTAAGAATGAGGAGCGAATGATCAAATCAAGTTCCAATCTCAGTCTAAGTTACCCAAGATCCAGTAAATATAGGAGGAATTTCTAAGATAGGTACGTTGTCAGCGAGGGTAATATGGAATATTACTTAAAATAGGCGATCAATTCCATGTGAAATGAAAGGGGCAAGCCCCGGCTCAGTCGTCGAAGGGATAATGTAATTATGTGCTTTTATCCCCTGTTCTAGGCGCAATTCGTGGGCAAAGGCAAAGGCGTAGAGCTCAACAAAGACAGTCTCGGCTCAAAATAAAGTAAGAGCCAAAAAAGAATATTGAATATGAGTAGGAAGAAGTGGTGAAAGGCATCATCCGCAGGCAAGGCAGAGGCGAGCACGAGGAGATGTAGATCGGAATAAGTAATCCACCATCGTAATCGTACCGTACAGTTTCGGAAAGGAATAGGCTTTCTACTAGCTATATTGATAGAAGAGGTAGTGAATCTTACCTGTAGTTAGGCGAGAAAGCAATATACACGACCAACTCTCATCTGGAGCAACCTTCTCTCCCGCTTGATAGCAGTCTGTCGGTCTCAGTCCGGTAGACCGTATTGTTGTTCTTCGGTGCAAGTTCCTCGTCTCTTTGGTTAGTCCCGCGAAGTAGAGAAGTAGGGAGCGGGTCAGATGGGTAAAGCATGGGCAGCTCAGCTCGCTTTGTTCATCTTTTAGGGGTTTCCCCTTCACTCTCAGTCAAAGTTGTTTCGGTCGGTGAGCCTATGTCCTTTATTAAGGGAAGTTGACTTGTCCAATCTAAGCTAAGGCCCGTGAGCCTAATCAGTCAAGTCAACCATACCGGTGAAAATGGAGATGGAAAGAACCTCAACAGGGTTAACTTCGAGTTAAGATTTAGCCGTTGCAGGAACTGTTCTAGTGGTTCAAGCAGGGTCCGAAGAAGAATCTGAGAAAAGTGAGTCAAGTTCAACATAGTACGTAAGTCGCCCACCTATATCCGTCCCAATGCTTTATCTTTATGGTAGTCAAGGAGCAGCCAAGGGAAGGTACTCGAGGTAGAAATCAGAAGACGAAGAAAGGGGTAGGGAAGCCAAGTCTTTTCTTTATTTCCGCTTCAGTGTGCCGTTCAGTGCCGTAGGTTAATGAAATGCGAAAAGGAAAGGGAATCCAAGGCGCCCAGTCTCCTCAGTAGGGAAGTCGCTTTCTCGCAGGAGCTAAGAAGTCTAAAAAAGTAGGTAGTTCACCCGTTCAAGTAACAACTTCATATCTATCCGTTCCCGAACTCAAGTCCATAGCTCAGGGAAGCGGAGCAACCTTAAAACCAGCAGCAAAGGCAGATGTAGGCAGGCGTTCAGGAGGTCCGTAGCTCAGTCAAGGAATTATTATAGCTTGTGCTAAGGTGTGAAACTGCTTGACCATAGGGAAAGGTATTATTATTGCTTAGCGCTAGTGCTAAGGAATTGGATCATAGCTAAAAAAAGGCCAGTCACTATCTGAATGACTAAACATTCTCGTACTAGAGTTGACATATAGAAAATGGGTCATCAATATCGATGAAATTGAAAAAAGGGTAGAAATTCTCCTTATCTACGAGCTCTTTCTTCTGCATTACCCCCATCTCTCCCGATTCAGATAGAAAGAGCCCGTCTTGCTCAAAATATGTGTTCGCTGGGGAATTGGGAATAAAGAAGATCCTTCCTATACATTCGTTATACGCTATCTTCATATCAATGTTATGAGAGTCGATGATTCTGCTTAACCGCCTCCTTATACAGCCATAGAATGTTGCAACCAGACGTTCTTCCCTGAGATTACAAACGTTGGAGACGATTCGAAGCGAGATGAATCTATCTTTCCATAGGTTCCGGGGTCCCTTTTCTTTGAAGCAAATAGGAGAATGCTCCCTCCCTATCATGACAACAGGAACTTTTGCTCTTTTGTGAAAGGGCCGAGCCCCTTCTGAATCGAGCCAAAAAGGCCTTCCATCTAAGATCTTGAGCACGGTGTTCTCAAAGCGCAGGCCCTCCTCTCTCTCTCAAAATGGGTCATCAGCATCATGATCCCCCTTGGTCAGATCAAAAAGCCAGAGATCGAAGTAATCATCTGCGCCGCTGAAAGCCTGCCCTCGTGGGCCTGAAAAAAATATTCTCAAGACCGAGGTATTATTATCGCTTATCGCTTGTGATAAGGTAGGTTGCTGCCTTCTTATGGCTTGCGCTGAGGAAAGCATGTGGATTTTAAACTTAGTTGTCTTAGGCAGTCCATAGAGGACTAGATTCTTTGTCTTTAGTGGTCTTTGAAAGCAGAACTGGCATGACAGCCAATCAAGCAGGAAATAGACCTCCCTTAGGTCTTCAATGTCATATTCGTCTTCCTCTCCATATTGATAGAAATGATCGACGCACCTTTCTCCGATCGTTGTTTTCATCTCTCTCACGACCACGAGATCGGAGTAGAGCTGACGCAAGCGTTCATACGAATGAAAGGCATGCTCTCTCAAGATGGGATCATCAAAGACTTCAGACCAGTCCCTGATTTCTGCAAGCTTCGCAATTAGAATTATAGATTGAGGGAGAGAAAGACCTTGGCTTGGCTGCTGCTCAGTTGGACTGTGATCTACGATTGGCCCAGGTAGAGTCTTTCTATTAGATTTCTTCCTTTTCCTAGACCGGCCAAGCTGAATGACTTCGTCCAGGTTTTTTTTACCAAGATAAGGGAGCCTGGTCGAGTTGAAGAATCAGTTTACAAACCGAAGCCCAAGCCTTATGGAATGAAACCTGGATTTCGCTTTCTTGCCATTCGCTGAAGGCTTGCTTAATCCGATCTTTCGCAGTGTATGTTGATGCATTTTTGTTCAAAAGCCCAACATGCCAATTGTACCCTTCCGCCACTCCTTCCCTGGCCACAAGAAGGGCTTGACAATCGAATAGCATTCTCAATCTTTCTTGCACCACTTCTCGAGTGACAGCAGGCTCTTTTGAGATCCGCTCGATTCAACGTGATCAAAAGGTTGTACCTTAGATGGGTCGGTTTAGTTTTCCTTTTGTTCTGGAAACTGCTCATTACCGGCCGCCTTACAATAAGAAACCCTACCTGAAGTTTGATTCAAATTACCATTCAAAATACGACCTTTTCCTGACGTAATAAACCAAATACGGAGAGGGGTTACAAATAGTAGGACGGATGCGGAACAACTTATCTACTTCTGAATCTGACTCCAAACCCGAGTTCTCGTTTTCTTTCATCCTGCTGGCTTGGATTACTACTAAGGGCGACTCGGGCTTCATGAAAAGGTCCAATACCCCTGTTATCATCTTGGTCGACAAGATTCCTAGGCGCTTCCTCGATTCGGAAGAATCACACTATTGGGTACCTCGCGTACTTTTTCTTTACGTACACAAAGGACCTCTCAAGCTAGAAGAACAGAGGTTACTTTGTACTCTCTACGGATGCATGAATAGGCGGGTCGGTCAAATGCTGGCATGGGGCAGCACCGACTTCATTATTCTTGCTCACTCATGTAGGGGAAGGCTCTTCTCTCTAGATGCCCGGGCTTACATAAAGTGGCAGTATAGGCTGGGCCTTTGTGGAAATTTACTCTTTCTTTAAGTTAGACACCATGTGTAAGAAAATAGGTTGTTATTGGTCGGTCCTAAAGGTAAGAGTAGGTTGCTCCTCTGTTCCCTACTAATTGCGTAAGAGCCTAGTTTTCTCTTCCCTCTGGGTGAGTCGCCTCTTTCTCCAGCAGCTATTGCTAAAGTCGGGGTTGGGGTTTTTAGGCTATACATAGCTGGCCCTTCCCTGTACTGGACGTTGTTGAGATAAAGGCTTTTCTCCCTGGATCTATTAATAAAAGGTAGTCAAAGAGGGTCTGTTACTGACCTCCCTCCCAAGAAGACGAGACTTCCCGCCCCCGTCCTCAGTCTGTTTTTAACTACAAAGGCGGGTTTGGGTCTTCCCTTGGTGGACGTAGGGGCATCGATCGACAGGGTGCTAATAAGGGCTAGAATAAAAACCTCATCCTCCATTTGTGTATGTCTCCAAGGCATAATACCCTAGGAAAAAAAACCTGACTAGCCGGATTTTTTCTATTGAGAGATCTCCCTCCGGCCTTGCCTCTTTCTCCCTATCTAAAAGGGGGAGTTCAGTTTCCTTCTCCTATGGATATGGATCTGGTTTATTGCTGTCCCAAAGCTTCCTGCCTTCCCTACCTTCCAGTGTAATAAGGGTATCTAATGCTGTTAAAGGCGGGGTTATGTCTTCCCCCTGGGGACGTATTGAGGTCATCGATCGAAAGAATAAAGAATAAGGGCTGGCAGCTCCTTCTCCTCAGTCTCCATTTGTGGATTGTCCCAAAGCAGGATCCCTTCCAGCTGCATAAGTGAGTTAGCTTTCCCGTCCGTCCTCCCTCGCCTACTATGAGCTCTGGATCGAGAGACCAAGGGCGCTATTCCTGGCTAAAGGCCTAACTAGAGTGATTCCTCTGTTATTAGCTTTTGCTACTAGCTCTCTTCTTGGCTGGCTTTCTTCTTTGTGGATTGCTTAAAGAGTTTTTTTTAAGTGAAAAATACGGTCTTTCATAGCTCGATGTGCCTGTATCCTACTGGTAGTTTCATAAGGAATTCTTAAAGCCCGGTCCTCTGTTGGTAACGATCTACGGTCAAGGGTCAATCGCTGAGGTGAATCTGGATCGGTCTTTCGTTGTTTGCTCTGTGGCAAAAGGTCAAGGCTCATCCGCTCATCGGGAATCGAATGACTTTCTTTCTTTATTTATCTCCTTGCTTTCCCTTCCTAGCCCTATTAATTTAATCAAAAATGAGTAGGCCGGGGGAGGACCCCCCCAAGCCCCTTAGTTCCATCTCCGTCTCTCAAAAGAACAACCTATTTTCCTAAAATGCATCCGCTTATCCGCTGCTTAGAGAGACTCAGAGAGGAGCACTTCATTAATAAGCGTATAGTGCATTCAATAAGTTAGAGTCCTTAAGAAAGTCCCAGTACATTAAGGAAGTAAAGATGAGTCCTAACCCTAAAGGCAGGAAAGCCAATAAAGTGAAATTTAAATCGAAATAGCGTATGAAATGAAATCCCAAACAATGCCCAACAAGTCCCATGTCTTTCTCGGTTGGACCAACCCAACCGGTGATTTCCGTCTTTATGAATTAGTAGAGCAAGAACAAGAGAAGAGGACCGGTCGCTTGTATCTTCGGGATACGAGTTGGCGGTCTTCTTTAAGAACTCTTGACTCTAATACTCATTATGGATCAACTCGTTGCGGATTTCATTTCTAGGATGGGTTTGGCTCAAGAGAAGAGGACCGGTCGCTTGTATCTTCGGGATACGAGTTGGCGGTCTTCTTTAAGAACTCTTGACTCTAATACTCATTATGGATCAACTCGTTGCGGATTTCATTTCTAGGATGGGTTTGGCTCTGCCTGTAGCTATTCTTGTAGCCGTTAGGGCTGATACGAGTTGGCGGTCTTCTTTAAGAACTCTTGACTCTAATACTCATTATGGATCAACTCGTTGCGGATTTCATTTCTAGGATGGGTTTGGCTCTGCCTGTAGCTATTCTTGTAGCCGTTAGGGCTAGCCGAATGATCCATCAAATAGTCTGAATATGGAGACAGAGGTAACTGATTTAGCAATAGATGTTGTTAAGGAAAAGATAGTGAACCAACTAAAAATTCTGTTTAGAGTATATCGCGATACTACTTTAGATGTGAACTTACCAACAGGAGTCAATCTCCAAGAGGTAAGCGAACGTTTCTTTGATATTGAGGTAAGCTTACGTCCCCTTTTTCGAGAAGAAAGAGTAAGCTCTCTAAACAATATTTATTTAGATCTTATTTCTCAGGGAACGCAAAGTGAGTACTTTCTCCAAGTTATACAATTTCTTGGAGGGTAGTCTTTCTTTTACTGACACAGCAGGCTGGGGGATTTGGTAAGGCCATTGACCCCCCTTTTCCTAGGGGGTATAAAATACCTGAATTGACCTTGTTCTCGGAAGAAGGAAGTGTCTCAGCCTTAGAACACATGGCTCGATTTACTTTCCAGTGTAGGGAGGCTTCAAATGATGATTACCTGTTTAACTTGGGAGGACATGCAGAACCAGTTCCAGTCCCATTTATCTAGGACAGATCCTGGTGTGTCCATGGTAGACTTGGCTCGAATTAGACAGCAAGTTAGAGAAACTACGGAACAATATATAATGAGGTTCAAGAGGGCTAAAGTTAGATGCCAAGTGAATATTCTTCCGGAGTCTTAATTTGTTAAGTTGGCTCAAGATGGCCTTGACTTTGAAAGGGCAGACAGGCTTGACTCACTGATTGGACAGTTGGCACTGGAATGATAGCAAGCATCCCCTCTTCTCTTTCCTGGTATGAAAGAAGGAGCTAGGATCAATCTCCTTCACAGTGTCCTTTCGCGTACTCCTCTGTCTCTTTCCTCTCTTCAATTATCGAGACCAGTACATACAAAGATCTAGGTAGCTCATCTCCTTCTAAGAAGTAAAATCTCCTTCCTATATTCTAAAAAGAATAAGAGCCTTTCTAAACTCTGTAAGGAGAGGCCTCATTTAGGAGTGCTCTTTTCATCCAACTAGAAATATCTTAAGAGAAGAAAAAGAAGAAGACGCCTAAAGTTCCCATGTCTTTCTTGGTTGGCCAACCCAACCGGTGATTTACAACAAGTCTTTCTTCATTTTTGGGCAGAAAAACAAAAAAAAAAGCCGATTCTCAGGGTGGTCTAGCGACTTTACTTTAAGCCTGTTATTTTTGATCGACTGCTTAGATTTGTGTGACCGTTGTTCTTGAGCAGGGTTCTCACCTCCGGGCAAACTGGCATTAAGAGGGGGCATGGCCATTGAGTCCTTTCTTTTCACCTTCACTCACTATAGCGTGGACATTAGGGCCAAGCGGAGCACACATAGCGGATGCCAAAGGATCCCAAGCTGTTCTTTAGACAGACACCCGAGGCGGGGAGAGGCTGTCTATTATCGTAGCATAGATCTGGGATATCTGACCATCCCTTTAGGTTAGGGAGGACACCCAACCCATTATGCTACTTAATCAAGCCAATTTACTGCGGATCCCTTTCGCATTTCGTCTGCCATAGAGGGGGGAGGTTTGAATTGAAGAATTATGCTGCATGCAATTCGATGCATTTTCCAATCCATTAACAGAAAAAAAAATGGAAAGGAAAGGCCTGGTCCTTCGACATTTTCTTACGTATGCAGTCATCGAGCTTACAGTACTCGCCGTTGACAGAGAAGATTTTCTTTCTTTCTCAGTCCGCCCATACAGTTGTGACACATGAATGCCAAAGTAGATTAGTAGGTTTCCGGCTGGCTTACGTCCTAGCCGTAGGGCTTCGACTCCGCCATGATCTGAGACAGCCTCTTCTTCGTCCAGGGCAAGGGATATATATTATTAGAGGAAACTTTAGGCATGCACCGGCTCCGAAGGCCCATTTAGGTGCCTATATTGGGGGCATCTTTGGCTCCACTCAATCCAATCTTGAAATGAATACGCGGCAAACAAGACGAGATAGTCAGATTTTTTACGAAATACAAAATAAGTGCCTTACAGTGAAAGCAGAATCATAAGAAGAAGAAGCCTTTGTCTCACCTTTAAGCAGACGAGATTCTTCTGTATATTAAATACGATACCACCGTCTTCGTCCTGAAAACATCTGCAGAGGCAAAATCAAGTATTACAGTACGGAATTCAAAATAATTGTGCACTATGGTACGGAATTCAGAAATTGTATTTACGTCATAATAGATATTTAAATAGTCAGAATGGAGATGAAGAAGATTCTGCCAGAAATGGGTTTGGATGACTTACAGTCAGCCCCTGCCAAGATGGAGGATGTGAAAGCAGATGTCCACCGGCTAGGAGAAAGAAAGGATGTATCTCATGGAAGCGAGTGATCAAAGCAGTGAAAGAAAGTGCGCATATTCTCTCATGTATCTTACCTATATGGAAAAATAATCAAATAGACCTTGTTCCAATATATGGCTCCATCCTCTCATATGCTTCTGGCGGAATACTTTAATAGGCTTTCCGGACCTTTACTTACAATACGCACGGGAGAGACCTTTCAAGTATGAATTCTCATCCAAGTAAGTGAAGCCAGTAGGAAGGTCATAAGATTTGGGCGATGCTTTGCCCTCGAGAGATTTTTTCTATTTACTACATGCCTCTTCAAAGGATAAGAAGGATAAGGAAGGCTAGGTCTCCCCCAGTCTGTCAGGAAAGGCTGTCCCTTTAATAAAAGTATATTGAAATGAAAGACTGATAGGATCAGTTCCTGTCCTTTTCGAGAAAGTTTCAAGCCCTCTAGGCAGTTACATTTTAAGTACTTTCTAGCCTTGAGCTTCTTTTATTACGATAGAATGGGCTGAGCTTGTCTTGCTTCTGGATAAGCCGTGTAAGCTTCTGAAGGAGTAGTTGTTCTTGTCTCAAGAGTAGTTGCCTACCAAATTGGAGCATCCATAATTGGTCGAGGATCCTTAAGCCTGTTGAAGTTGCAGTCCCAGGGCCAATTACCTTTGCTGTCGGGCCAGCTCCAGTGAAAAGGTAGTACACCTATTCAATTGGTTCAGGCCTAATCTCCTGTTTATTGGAAAGTAAAGTTTCTCGAGGGAGCTATATTAAAATCTCTTGCGCATTTTTCAAAGCAATGAGTGTTCTTTCTGCTTTCTCTTCTTCTGCTAAATCATTCTCATTCTTCTAAAATTTTATAAACATATATTCCCAAAACCCTAAAGCATCCACAAAAGCGTAACATTAGGTTCGGTACTACGATCTTGGTTCTTTTCGATAGACAAGCCAAATCTTGAAAAGGAAGGGAAACCACTTCTACACCCATTCTCATGGTAACGGATTGAGTATCTCTCTTTCGGTAGCTGGTTTGTGACTCTTTGTGATCGAACAAAACAAAAAGATATATCGTAGTAAAGGTTTACTGAGTTTAAAAATAGGCTCCTATCATATGACCTAAGTGAGGGTGGAGGACTCGCTAGCAGGATGCAAGGATCCGATCCCCACTGGAACTCGACCTATCCCAATATCCCTCCTACACACTCTCACCCAGCTTCATGGTCACACTGAGAACTGCCATCTTCCTGCTGATTCAGTTTGTGTTCCATGGCAGTCGTTCTATGTTCGTCGACTGGCAATCAGTTACTACTGCTTGACCCCGGCGGACGTTAGCGTGTTTGTGCATCTTTCTTTTTCCCATGTCTTTCTTGGTTGGACTAACCCAACCAGCCTCTTTCCGACAAGTCTTTCTAAATTTTTAGAGCAAGAAGCGGAACTACAACAGGGATGAAATTCAATTCTTTCATGGACAAGTTGATCACTGATCACATAATTCCACTAGGGCTAGGGCTCATTCTTTCGATAGGACTTTTTGGTGCTTTTACGGTTGGACGAATTATGGAACGAAATATTACCAATCGTACCCTTCATTTACATTATGAAGAACTAAAGCAGAAAACCGTTGCAGTACTTGAGAGGCTTTCGAAACATTATAGGGATTCCGATGGAAATGTAACATTACCAGACGGAATCAGTTTCAAAGACCTAGTAGAGCA